CAATTACTAATTAAGAAGTCTCTATCAACAAGATAAAAACGCGAGTTCTTTCTTTCGTGAAATTGGGCAAATAAAACGAATTTCGTCTTACGTATAGAATCAAATTCAAATATAGAAAAAATAGATATATAGTTTTGTATCTTTCTTCACCTCCCGAAAATCCCATTTTCACTAAAAATCCCGGTTGTGCCGCATTCTAACGAATCTTTCGATAATTTGTAAGAAACTCTTTCTTTATTAAATTCGAAGACAAGAACAAAACACAAAGAAATGAAGAAAAATAATAAAATGGATTAGCATATGTATCTTTCATGTAGAAAAATAGATGAATAAGTCCATTTATTTAGTTCTACATTCCTTGGACTTATTCTATATACTCACTTAGATACTTATATCTCTTATCTCTAATAAGAATTTTCAAATTGAATTAATTAATAATAACTACGAATTCATAATAATTACAATTATTAATTATAATTAGTATAAATAAAAAATATGATATTTAAAAAAAATAAGAACAGGTACAAATAGTAAATCGAGGTACCCATTTTATGACAACTTTCCACTTTCCCTCTATTTTTGTGCCTTTAGTAGGCCTAGTATTTCCGACAATTGCAATGGCTTCTTTATTTCTTCATGTTCAAAAAAACAAGATTGTTTAGATCTGAGGGGACCCAATCTCATCCGTTTTTTTGAAACTTAGACTTGTAGCATAACACAGATATTTATTTCGGAAAATATGGCAGAACATGCGATTTCCGCCGAACATAAAATAAAGGAAAAAGCTCTTATGCCTGCAGAAAATGACCTATGGGTAACTGAATTCTAGCTAGTTTCAAATAGATCAGGATCGCTGGATGCCTAAAATGTAAAGTTGGTGGATCTATATGTATATTGGGATCATATGAAGGCTATGTTATTATTTTAGATCTAACCAATTTGATGAATTACTCCTAAAGGTTCCCATCAAACTAGTGCTAGTTGATGAGAGTTCATTTGGAAACAAAAAAAGTCAAGTCAAAATCATTTGGGGTATTCTCTCAATTCCAATAAAATGCAATCGGATCAAGTATGAGTTGGCGATCAGAACATATATGGATAGAACTTATAACGGGGTCTCGAAAACTAAGTAATTTTTGCTGGGCCCTTATCGTTTTTTTAGGTTCATTAGGATTCTTATTGGTTGGAACTTCCAGCTATCTTGGTAGAAATTGGATATCTTTTGTTCCGTCTCAGCAAATAATTTTTTTTCCACAAGGGATCGTGATGTCTTTCTACGGGATCGCGGGTCTCTTTATTAGTTCCTATTTGTGGTGCACAATTTCCTGGAATGTAGGTAGTGGTTATGATCAATTCGATAGAAAGGAAGGAATAGTGTGTATTTTTCGTTGGGGATTTCCTGGAAAAAATCGTCGCATATTTCTCCGATTCCTTATAAAAGATATTCAATCCGTTAGAATAGAAGTTAAAGAGGGTATTTATGCTCGCCGTATCCTTTATATGGACATCAGAGGCCGGGGGGCTATTCCGCTGACCCGTACTGATGAGAATTTGACTCCACGAGAAATTGAACAAAAAGCCGCGGAATTGGCTTATTTCTTGCGCGTACCAATTGAAGTCTTTTGAGAAAAGGAACTGGGCTGAAGAACGAATGCTTTCTCATCAGGAGGGAAAAAATGCAAGAATCCTGTTTTTTCTATAACTAAGTGATACTTTAGATGCAGATAAATCATATCTTGTAAATTATTTTCTTTTTGTCAATCGACCTTTTTTTATCCCTTCGTTTGTGTTCTTTACTACCCAATAGTGGCTTTTCTTAATAATGATAACTGGCCCATTTATGTCTTGTTTTGCCGCTCATTTTTTGATCATCACAATATCTTTTTCTCAATTATTCTATTCTTGACTATGGGGAATCGTTGGAATTTTTTCGAAATATTGGAGATTTTGAGACGAAAGAACTCTTTTTCTATCAAAATCTCAACAATATTCATTCCTTAATTCTTTAAAGGACTTCTTCTCGTCATTCATCGAAAGGAGACACTTGTTTGGAATTTGATGAATTGAGATATCTGGAAACACAATTTTGTATTATTTCTTCAGTCGAATTCGAAGTGGAGTCTTAGTCTATTTCTGGATTCTTTCTAGATTCAAACAAAATCACAAATAAAATAGATTCATAGGTTTGATGCCTTGTCTAGAACTCATGTTTGAAAGAAATATTTGATCACATAGAGTCGACAGATGAAGTGGGTTAATTAAAAATTAACAGGTGAAAAATGGCAAAAAAAAAGCATTCACTCCTCTTTTGTATTTTGCATCTATAGTATTTCTGCCCTGGTGGATTTCTCTCTCATTTACTAAAAGTATGAAATCTTGGGTTACTAATTGGTCGAATACTGGTCAATCCGAAATTTTTTTGAATGATATTCAAGAAAAAAGTATTCTAGAAAAGTTCATAGAATTAGAGGAAATCCTCTTCTTGGAAGAAAAGATCAAGGAATACTCGGAGACACATCTACAAAAGCTTCCTATAGAAATCCACAAAGAAACGATCCAATTAATCAAGATACACAATGAGGATCGTATCCATACGATTTTGCACTTCTCGACAAATATAATCTGTTTTGTTATTCTAAGCGGTTATTCTATTTTAGGTAATGAAGAACTTGTTATTCTTAACTCTTGGGCTCAGGAATTCCTATATAACTTAAGTGATACAGTAAAAGCTTTTTTGATTCTTTTATTAACCGATTTATGTATCGGATTTCATTCACCCCACGGCTGGGAACTAATGATTGGTTCTGTCTACAAAGATTTTGGATTTGGTCATAATGATCAAATTATATCTGGTCTTGTTTCCACTTTTCCAGTTATTCTCGATACTATTTTTAAATATTGGATTTTTCGTTATTTAAATCGTGTGTCTCCGTCACTTGTAGTTATTTATCATTCAATGAATGATTGATAAATGATCCATCGATATGAATCCAATTAGAATGTTTCTTACTTTGTAGTTCTACATAAGTATTAAAAACTTTCTATCGGGGGGATTTTCATACTATTTTCATAGTATAGTATTCTAGTAAAATGATTCCAATAAATAGCAGAATCGTGGACAGGGAACTACACTAGCGACCTACCCCATTTATTGTATAAATTTTCGGATCAATGATTAGACCATGCAAACTAGAAATACTTTTTCTTGGATAAAGAAACATATTACTCGATCTATTTCCGCATCGCTCATGATATATATCATAACTCGGACATCCATTTCAAGTGCATATCCCATTTTTGCGCAGCAGGGTTATGAAAATCCACGAGAAGCGACTGGGCGTATTGTATGTGCCAATTGCCATTTAGCTAATAAGCCCGTGGATATTGAGGTTCCCCAAGCGGTACTCCCCGATACTGTATTTGAAGCAGTTGTTCGAATTCCTTATGATAAGCAAGTGAAACAAGTTCTTTCTAATGGTAAGAAAGGGGGTTTGAATGTGGGGGCTGTTCTTATTTTACCGGAGGGGTTTGAATTAGCTCCTTCCGATCGTATTTCTCCCGAGATGAAAGAAAAGATAGGAAATTTGTCTTTTCAGAGCTATCGCCCTAATAAACAAAATATTCTTGTGATAGGGCCTGTCCCTGGTCAGAAATATAGTGAAATCACCTTTCCTATTCTTTCCCCCGACCCCGCTACTAAGAAAGATGTTCACTTCTTAAAATATCCTATATACGTAGGGGGGAATAGGGGAAGGGGTCAGATTTATCCCGACGGAAGCAAGAGTAACAATACAGTTTATAATGCTACAGGAGCGGGCATAGTAAGTAAAATCATACGAAAAGAAAAGGGAGGATATGAAATAACCATAACAGATCCATCGGATGGACGTCAAGTGGTTGATATTATCCCTCCAGGACCAGAAGTTCTTGTTTCAGAGGGTGAATCCATCAAATTGGATCAACCATTAACGAGTAATCCTAATGTGGGTGGATTTGGTCAGGGAGATGCAGAAATAGTACTTCAAGATCCATTACGTGTCCAAGGGCTTTTGGTCTTCTTGGCATCTGTTATTTTGGCACAAATTTTTTTGGTTCTTAAAAAGAAACAGTTCGAGAAGGTTCAATTGGCCGAAATGAATTTCTAGACTCGCGGATTTATCGACATCAGGTTCGTAAAAAGAACAAAACTTTTGTTGTCAATTATGAAAAAATCAATTCTGAAAAACCTTTGATTTACCTGCTCTTTTTCTACGAGCTTGGGGGAATCCCTTATACCGCATTCCTAGTTATAATAGGTCTATTTTTGTTTGAAGAAGACTCTTTTATTTGACTTTATGACTTTACCACCCCCCTCTTTGTTTTTTTTAACCAAATTGAATTGATAGGACTATGTTACTGTTGCCAGATTTCAATGTCATAAAACGGATCCATTTTATTCTATTTCAAATAAAATAAAATTGGGATAGATATTAGTATAAGTAATAAGTAAGCGGGTAATAGAACGAACTAAAAATGCGTGGAACAAATAATTCTAGGGGGCATTATTTGTCTTCCTAGTCTTCGACACAAGAAAAGGAATTTTTGATCTACACCCCTTTCTTGTGTCGAAAGAGTAATTATTTTGGATCCTGTTCGTCAAATTGTCAAAAATTCCTAGTCTTGGTTTCGGGTTTCCAGATGAATCAGAACTTTTTTTTTTCGATTTATTACGTACAATAAAATCGAAAAAAAAAATAGAAAATAAAGTAAAAATGTAGTGGCCAAAAAAAAGAAAACTTATTCAGGGTAGGAGTATAGAAAGTATTTGTACGATATCTAATCTACAGAAATATATATAATCCAGGAAATTGAGCGATTCCCCTTTTGTTCTAAGTACCCGTAGATACTATCAAGATCAAGGAAGAGGTGTTTTGAATCAATCAATGAAGTTCATTTTTCAAAAGCATCATCAGAAAAAAGACAATGGAGTTTTTTGAACCAGCAGAAAAAGAAATCCACCT